AAGTAAAATAAAAAACCAAGTCTATAGAACAGAGATAAATATATACATTTATTCACGATCGGATTATATTTGTTTGATATACTGTTGTCAATATAAAAGTTAATGTTGAGAAAAGAACATAATGTAGAAAACCATAAATTCAAATAAAAAATTATTCAATACTTTCTTATTAAATAAATTAAATAAAAAATATAATATTTAATTACTATAACTATAAATAAATAGAAATTAAAAATAAAAAAAACTATTGAATTAGCGATAATGTAAAATTTGATATTTATAGATCCAACTATTTCATTCATTTATTTCATCACTTGATCTTTTTTCTATCTATCTGTCTTATATGAATTTATCTCACTAAAATAAAAAGAAATTTTTGTCGTTATAGACGACGACATCTTATGGTAGTAATAATAAATTGAGTAGGAATAGAGCAAAAGAGGGGGGGTTGTATAGAAAGGGTTATACAAAGTTATATACAAGTCACCCCCCCCCCCCCCTTTTTTTATTTCATTAATTTAATGTAATCTGTTAATTAAGAGAAAGGTCCATAAAAACTCCCGCCTTCTTTGAAATGTCATGAACAGTTCCCGTAGGTTGAGCGCCCTTTTCAAGGAAATATAGAATAGCAGGAACATTTAAATAAGTTTGATTCTTTATCGGATCATAAAAACCCACTTTCCGAAGATCTCTTCCTTCTCTTCTGGATCGAACATCAATTGCAACGATTCGATAAACCGCCCATTGGGATAGATGTAGATGAATAATACCCCCCCTAGAAACGTATAAGAAGTTTTCTCCTCGTACGGCTCAAGAAAATTAGAAATTATGTCTATATATAGAATTTATAATTAATGTCAAATAGATCCATCAAATCATCAAATCAATTAAACTATGATTTAAGTACTTTTTCTTATTCTTGCCCGAAAAAGAAAAAAATCATTCGTATTCACATCCTCCTAACTCAAGTTGGATAACTCTCAAATAATCCAAAGGAAAACCTTTAGGCATTTCCTTTATTGAGCGGTCTTTAACCACACATTTTTTGTCTGTCTCCTTTATAATTTATTTTGATTCTTCATTATGATCTATTTTTTGAGACAACTGAAAGCGGTATTTACTTGTTCCAGGATTCTTTATCGTTGCCTTGAATCGTTGGGTTTAGACATTACTTCGGTGATCTTTAATCATTTAAAAAAATGGCAGCAACATACCATTTTTGCAATTTCTTTCTATCAAAGAATCATACAAATGGTTGATTCCCATGTGATACACTTTTGATCGAAAGAGTTTTACCAATTCCAATAAATTTTCGTTATGAATTTTAAACTTGTTAGAATTGGATCCTTTCGATTTCTATATCGAAAATATACTTACGAAGTTGTTTCAACTTATTAATTAACACTAACCCTAGATCCATGTCCCTAAAAAATGAATCAATACTTTTTACTCGAGCTCCATCATGATCATGTACTATTTACATCGCAACCCTCAAAAAATGAGGTTTTTCCAGTGGAACAGAACAAACGATGTCGAGCCAAGAGCACCCTCATTCCTATATAATTAATATAAAAAAATGGTGGATGTAAGAATCCACAACCGACCATATCCTTCAAGTCGCACGTTGCTTTCTACCACATCGTTTTAAACGAAGTTTTACCATAACATTTCTCTAGTAGGTTGCTGTAACCAGTATGTAATTGATTCAATTATGAAATCATGAATAATCATTGGTTCGGTCGATACATAGTAATCTATACTTTTATGAATGGGTAGTTTCTGAAGAAGTCTCAACAAGAATTCAATTTACCCCATATAATATATCTATTTTTTTTTTTAATTTAATGGGGTGGGGAATAAAGACTGATGTAAGGGAGGATTGGGGTTGTTATTATTTTTGATAAATCATAATCGAAAGAAAAGAACTAGGAGATCCCCATATCTATCATATAGACTAAACAAATGTTTCTGAAAGTAATTATCGAAATAAAATAAAGTTTTCAATGAAATAGAACGATAACAAGACATACATATAAGCATTTCCTCATTTTCTGCGTAGTTTATTTGACCTGAAAAATTCAATAATCTTTCTGCAATTTTTACCTAAGGTAATGTAATAAGGTAAAGTGAATAAGATAATAGATTTTGTCTCAATTGTTACATAGATTTACAATTATTCATTAGAATTAGAGAAACCACAAAATACTTAAAAATACTTAAAAACGAGGTTCAAAGAAAATACATATGTTATGTATGTAACTTGATTGTTTTTTAATGATACTCGGACAGACGCAGACATTGAAATTGGTATTTTTTTTTTTCGTTGACGATTAACTCCTATCTACTCCGTCAATTCTATGAAGATGATGAATCATAAATCAAAAAAGAATCCTATATTATATGTAGTTTAGGGAGTGCTAGACTATTTTGTATAAATGCAAGTTAAAACAAGTCCAGATTAAGTCATTGCTCCTATTTTTTTTTTTTTACTTTAAACCAGTTAATCCTATTGATTATTGATTATTGATTGAAGTTAATTAGTACCCCAATATCAAACGAACACCCGCGTTTATAATTTAGAAATCCACAGAAAATCAATAATCAGACTGCACCACCATTTAAAGTTAAAGTATAGGGAAAAAAGAAAGAGAGGCTTTCGCATTTATATTTAGAATGCATCATTGAAAATTCCAATGGATATAAGAAGTAAGGCTTTTTTTTTATGAGTAACTAATTGAAATATGAAAGGTATGGACATAGAATGAAAAGCCCGTCCCCGGATCTTTTTTTTTATATTTATATTCTAATCTTATATTAATATTATATTATAATAAAAACTCTTTTCTTTTAATCTATGTTCCCATCTTACTTGGATACAAATAGATTCAATTACATCTGTGTATTATTTGGTGTTATTTGAACACGATTAAATTTGTGAAAAAGATATAATTCAGATAAGAATTAATCATTATAAGAAAAAAGAATCATATTCTATCCAATATTATTATACTCTTAATAAAAAAAAAAGACAATCTTTTATTCTGATATAAAATCGGTATTATGATACGATATATATAATCCGATATGATATATATAATAGGTATGCTCTGGGACGGAAGGATTCGAACCTCCGAATACCGGGACCAAAACCCGTTGCCTTACCACTTGGCCACGCCCCATTTTATATTTCTATTCGACATTAATAAACACTAATATTCTTATTAGTTGTTCGTCAATTATAGTCTAAATATCTATAGAATAGATTGTTACTAGGATTTTGATACATTTAGATATAGTAGATAGAGAATTAAACGAAATTTATTGATCATTACATATAATTCAATTAAGATATTGTATGAAAGTATGATTTCTTCTATTCTCTTTTAATTTGAGAATTGAAGTATTTTTGGTTGAGTTAGTTCAAATCAAAGAAAAGTTTTTTGGTCTACCTTATTTTTTTTTTTAAATTTTTACTCATTTTTTTATATAACTTAAACTTAAAAAAAAAAAATAACATTATATTATTAAATTATTAATTTTATATTATTAATAACAATAACTCATATTAATAACTCAATCAAAATAAATACAATTATCTTCAAGAACAAAACAAAAAAACAAAACGTTTGTTATGCTTAATATCTTTAGTTTGATCTGTATCTGGTTTAATTCTACTCTTTCTTCAAATAGTTTTTTCTTCGCCAAATTGCCTGAAGCCTACGCTTTTTTGAATCCAATCGTAGATTTTATGCCAGTAATACCTGTGCTATTTTTTCTCTTAGCTTTTGTTTGGCAAGCTGCTGTAAGTTTTCGATGAGATTTTGAATACTGTCCTAGAAAAATTCATGATTTATTATAAAAAAAAGATTCTAACAATTGATAAGATCAGATAAGTCTTATAGTATAAAGCTTCAATTCAAATATTGAAATTCTTGTATCGCCACGATAAGTCTGGAGATCACCCCATTTGCTAATTTGGACCCTTTTTTTACATTGAAAGAACCTATTAGAGTCCCCCACAATTAGATATTGTGGGTATGCAAAAAATTTTGTTAATGAAAGACTTGACTCATATTACATTACAAATGAATTTATGAAAATTCTTTTCTATTTCTTCTATTTCTAGCTTTATAAAAACCATTTTTGGTGTCAAAATGAGGTATATGTGGTATAAAAATGGAGAATCTATTCTCTTTTTTTCCAAAAAAATGATCTTGGAGATTGTGTAATGCTTACTCTCAAACTATTTGTTTACACAGTAGTGATATTCTTTGTTTCTCTCTTTATCTTCGGATTCCTATCTAATGATCCAGGACGTAATCCTGGACGTGAAGAATAAAAAATAAAGTTTTTGTTTTCCTTGCTCGATTTTTAAATGTTCTTAGGATTTTATCTATTCCACATCTTTAACTATTAAATAAAAAAAAAAAAGACTCGTCGAAATTGAAAGAGAAATAAAAAATACCACGTCATTAACAAAAGCGGAAAGAGAGGGATTCGAACCCTCGGTACGAAAAACCCGTACAACGGATTAGCAATCCGACGCTTTAGTCCACTCAGCCATCTCCCCCAATCGAAAAAGGATAATTACTATGTTACATTACACAAAAAGTAAGGTTTGAAAAAAGAGTCTTTCTTTCTTTTATACCTCTTATTTTTATTTTTTATATTATTTTTATTATATATAATTATATAGTATCTAGACATATAAAATATAAAAAATATTAAAAAATATAGAAATTAAAAGTAATTCCATTGAGATAAAGTAAGGGCTCGAAAGAGATATCTCCAATCTACTATTCCAATGAATATAAATTATAATTCTATAATTATATATTATAAGTAATAATAGTAATAATATATATTATAAGTAATAAATTATATATTACTACTATATAATTTAATATATAATAAAAGTACCTCTTTGATTTCGTCTCCAAGAGCTTTTTTTAATTCCACAGCCCGGCCTGGTCAGTACCTCGCTGGGCCTTTTTTGTTCC